AAGTAAATAAACATTGAAATTTTTAGTGCCTAAATTTTTTAGTAATTTTTTCTTAAGAAAAATGTGTTATTAAAATTTTATTAAAATTAAAAAATTTTTAATGTGTATATATATATATGCTATTGTTGACTTATATCATAACTTGTTGACTAGCACGTTCTTGAGCCTGTCTTGAGTTTAGGGGTTTGGCAAGAATAACAGGAATTTGAGAGCGTAGGGGGTAAGGGGGTTTGTCGCGCAAAAGCCAAAACGATATTAGAGTTGTTGAAGAAAATTTTATTCATTATGCACTTGAATTATATTTTAGTGCGTCTTAGTTTATGTCTTCAAATAAATTTAATATCTCATACAAGGAAAAGCACCACCTTGACTAACATTTGTATTTGCACTCTGAATGCAAGTGAAAAGCAACCTAAAAGAGAACCCCATGCATAGTTAAAATGCTCGGCATGGGGGGTAAAGGGCCTAATGATTGACACTACCAGCTAATCAGATGCCGCTTACGGCTCACTAAAGGGGCTTGGAGCGATGCTCGTGAAGTAGGAATCAGATGCCAGGAATAATTAATACTAACAACCCTTAGTTAAGATGTCCCTGATTCTATCATTAATAATTATTACTAGTGGATTGTAGTGAGACTTGTAGAACAATGGTCTTCCTGTATTAGGGTTTGCTTTTTGGTTAAAATATTTTATTGGTGATAATACATAGTATGTCTTTAATACATACATAATATGTACTAATACATACATAGATATGTATATAATGCTTAACTCCACTTTCGTGTGTCAGAGCATGGAAAGTAGTGAACGCATATGTATGATTCTTATGTACTGTGCATTCATGTTAGATTATACAGAAAGTAGTTTAGTTCAGAATTCTGGCTTTGGGAGTCAGGGGTGGGAGTTAAAATCTCTCTTTTCTGGTTGTGCGTTGTCTTAGGGGGGATTTGAACCTCCATTCTTTGGATTACAAGACCAATGCTTGTTTTAAGCTACCAAGACAGGTTTAATCTAGTATCTTATTTTCTAGTCATCCTGTCAGGGGAAATAAGATTAAAAAGAGTGAGAAGTACAGCACTGATGCAATTTGTCCGATGATAATGAAGGGGTGTTCTACTGGCATACCTCCGATTCACGTTAAAATAATTATATCTGCAACAAGAATTCAAAATAAGGCTTGGGTTAGTGGGCGGAATGTTATTGCTCGTTGTTTTGAGGTGTGAAGGAATGGTACTAATAGAAGAACTAGAATAGAAAAAAGTAATGCAAGTACTCCGCCTAATTTATTAGGGATTGAGCGTAGGATGGCATAGGCAAATAGAAAGTATCATTCTGGTTTGATGTGTGGAGGTGTGACTAGCGGGTTGGCTGGGGTGAAATTCTCTGGGTCTCCTAGAAGGTTGGGCGAAAATAATGCTAGAGTTAGAGAACCTGTAAGCATAATTGTGAATCCTAAAAGATCTTTGTAGGAGAAGTATGGGTGGAAAGAGATTTTGTCTGCATTTGGGTTGAGGCCTATTGGGTTGTTAGATCCTGTTTCATGGAGGAAAAGTAGATGAAGTATTGCTATGGCTGCAACAATGAATGGTAAGAGGAAGTGAAATGCGAAGAATCGCGTGAGTGTTGCGTTGTCTACAGAGAAGCCGCCTCAGATTCATTGAACTAGTATGTCTCCTACATACGGGACTGCGGATAGGAGGTTTGTAATGACAGTGGCACCTCAGAATGATATTTGCCCTCATGGCAGCACATAGCCTACAAATGCTGTTATTATAACTAAGAGAAATAAGATTACTCCAATGTTTCAGGTCTCTTTATTAAGATATGATCCATAATATAACCCTCGGGCAATGTGAACGTAGAGGCAGATAAAGAAGAATGATGCTCCGTTGGCATGTGTGTTGCGGATTAATCATCCGTAATTGACGTCTCGGCAAATGTGTACTACGGATGAGAAAGCTGTTGATATGTCTGAGGTGTAGTGTATTGCTAGAAATAGTCCGGTTAAAATTTGAGTAATTAGGCATAGTCCTAGGAGGGAACCAAAGTTTCATCATGCTGAAATATTGGCTGGGGTTGGTAAGTCAATTAGTGCGTCGTTAGCAATTTTAGCTAGTGGATGTGTCTTTCGTAGGCTGGCCATTATTGTGTTCTTGTAGTAAAATAATTACAGTGGTTCTTCAAGCCATTGATCTTGGTTAAAGTCCTAGCAAGAATTTTAATGTATTCAATGTCTTTCTTGTTGATAGTTTTAGTTGTAGGTCTTAATGCAGTTGCTTCAAATCCAACTCCTTATTTTGCGGCTATTGGTTTGGTAACCACAGCCGGTGTTGGATGTGGGATTTTGGTTTGTTGTGGGGGTTCATTTTTGTCTTTGATTCTATTTTTGATTTATCTTGGGGGAATGCTTGTGGTTTTTGCTTACTCGGCAGCTTTAGCTGCTGAGCCTTTCCCTGAGGCTTGAGGAGGTCGTTCTGTTGTAGAGTATGTTTTAATTTATTTGTTTGGGGTGAGTTTAGTGGCTGGGTTTTTTGAGGGTGGGTGGTACGAAGGTTATTGGATTGTTGTAGATGGTTTGAAAGAGTTTTCTGTGTTGCGTAACGATGTAAGTGGTGTGGCTGTTGCTTATTCTTTTGGGGGGGGAATGTTGGTGACTTGTGCTTGGGTTCTTCTTTTAACTCTATTTGTTGTTTTGGAGTTAACACGTGGCCTGGATCGTGGCGGTTTACGGTTGGTTTAAATCAGGGTTGAGTATGTTAAAATTTGTGTGGCTAGTGAAATTGAGAAAATAGTTAGATATGTTTTAATTTTCGCCTGTTGTGCATTGTTTAGGTACGTGGTAGCTTTTGTGAGTGTTCATAACATTTTTTCTACCCAGAGGGTTTGTCATGTTTTGTCCAATGCTGTGCCAATTGTTTGGCCTAGGGTGAGTTTTAGTGTTGGGAAAATTCGATGAATTAGTGTTGGGCAGTATCCAAGTATGTTGAATGAGTAGAATATTAGGGCTATGGGTGTGTTTTTGATTTGTTCTTCATTTAGTGTAGAAATTCATTTTGCTGTGATAAAACCAATAATAATTACTGCAAGGGCTGTAAGTTTTAGATATGTGGGCATTGTTAGGGTTGGTGTTTTTTCTGGAAGCATATTATGTCAGATAATGAATCCTATTATAATACTTCCTCAGCCAAGTCGTTTGATGGGCTTAAGTACTGTAACTGCGTCTTCGGTTGGTGAAATTTTAGGATTAGTCAACCCTGGTCCCAGTGTTACGTGATACATTAATCGGTAACTATAGGCTGCGGTAAAGGATGCGGCGATAAGTGTTAATGTGATGGTAAGAATGCTTAGTTTTGATGAAATTAGTGACTCTAGGATGGCATCTTTTGAATAAAAGCCAGCTAAGAACGGAATACCCGATAGTGCTATATTACCAATTAATAGGTAGGTTGTAGTAGTGGGTATAAGTGTAATTAGGTTTCCTATCTTTCGGATGTCTTGTTCGTCTTTTAATTTGTGAATAATTACACCGGAGCACAAGAATAATATGGCCTTAAAGAAGGCGTGGGTGCAGATGTGAAAAAATGCTAATTGTGGTTGGTTTAGTCCAATGGCTATTATTATTAGTCCTAGTTGGCTTGATGTTGAGAAGGCTACAATTTTTTTGATATCATTTTGGGTTAGGGCACAGGCGGCTGAAAATAATGTTGTTGCTAGTCCGAGATATAAGCAGGTTGCTAGTGCTGTGTTGTTGTTTTGCATTATTGGGTGTAGGCGAATTAATAAGAAAATTCCAGCAACGACCATGGTGCTAGAGTGAAGCAGAGCAGACACAGGTGTTGGGCCTTCTATGGCTGCTGGAAGTCAGGGGTGAAGTGTGAATTGGGCTGATTTTCCTATAGCTGCCAAAATGATTCCAGCTAGGGGGATTATTGAGTTGTGTATTTCTGTCCCTGCAAGAATTTCTTGAATGTTTCAAGAGTTCATTTGTGTGGCAAATCATGCAATGGTTATGATGAATCCAATGTCTCCTACTCGGTTATAAATAATAGCTTGAAGAGCTGATGTATTAGCATCTGCTCGTCCGGATCATCACCCGATTAGTAAAAATGATATAATTCCAACCCCCTCTCAACCAATGAATAGTTGGAATATATTGTTGGCTGTTACTAAAATAATTATGGCTACAAGAAATATGAGAAGGTATTTAAAGAAGCGATCTTTGTTTGGGTCTGTGTGCATATATCATAGTGCAAACTCTAGAATTGATCAGGCTACAAATAAAGCAACTGGGGTGAAGATGATAGAGTAGTGGTCAAAGTTAAAACCTACAAAGATGTCAAGTGTGTAGATACTGGTTCAGTGTCAGCTGGTAGAAATGCTCTCTATTCCTTGATTAATAAAGATTAGTAGTGCGGCAAAGCTGGCGAAGAATGAATGTTTTACGGCATTTTTAATTCCTGCGGCTAACTTATCTGGCTTTTCTGATTTGATTAGTGTTATGAGTAGGGGGTAGATTATGATTAGGATTGATAGAAGTATAAGTGATGTCAGAGTTTGTGTCATAACTTCTACTTGGATTTGCACCAAGAGTTTTTGGTTCCTAAGACCAATGGATGTACTGTTATCCTTCAGAAGTGGCGAGAAGCCATGGAGTTTAACCATGGTTTTAAGTATTAGCAGAACTTATTGTTTTCCGTCTTTCTCGGTAAGTTAGGGGATTTTAACACCTATTTTTAGAGTCACGATCTAAGGTTTTGTTTAAACTAAACTTACTAGTAACATCATCCTAGTAGGAGTTCTGGTTTTGTCATGAGTAGGACAGGGATTAAGTGAAGGGTCATTAGCAGGTGCTCTCGGGTGTGGTACGGTGGAAGATTCGTGATGTGGCTTGGCATTTGACCTCGTTGTGTTATTAAGAATATGTACAGTGAGTAGCTTGCTGTGATTAGTGTTCCTATTCCTGTAAGTACTATGGTTCATGGGGATCAGTTGAATATTGTTGTAATGATTGTTAATTCTCCTATTAAATTAGGTAGGGGAGGGAGTGCCAGATTTGCTAAGTTGGCGAGGAATCATCATGTTGTCGTTAGAGGAAGAATTATTTGTAACCCTCGAATGAGGATTATTGTTCGACTGTGGATTCGTTCATATGTTGTGTTGGCTAGGCAGAATAATATTGAAGATGTTAGTCCGTGGGCAACTATTAAGGCAATTGCTCCTGAGAGGCCTCATGTTGTTTGAATTAAAATTCCTCCTGCCACCAGACCTATGTGGCTTACGGATGAGTAAGCAATGAGAGATTTGAGATCTGTTTGTCGTAGGCAGATTGAGCCTGTTATGATAATCCCTCACAGGGCCAAAATAATAAATGGATAGGCCAATTCTTTGTTGAATGCATCTAGTACGGTTATTATTCGTATTATGCCATACCCCCCTAGTTTTAGAAGAATCGCTGCTAGCACTATTGATCCTGCTACGGGAGCTTCGACGTGTGCTTTGGGTAGTCATAGGTGTACTCCGTAAAGTGGTATTTTTACCAGAAATGCGATTAAACAGCCAGCTCATCAGATTGTGTGGCTTCAGGATTCTAGTGTTAGGGGTTGCACATACTGAAGAATTAGTATGGATAGTGTTCCTGTTGTTTGTTGTAGGAGAAGAAGTGCAATTAAGAGGGGTAGGGATCCTGCAAGGGTATAAAATAAGAAGTAAATGCCTGCGTTTAGGCGTTCGGCCTGGTTACCCCAGCGGGTAATAATAATTAAGGTTGGGATTAGTGTGGCTTCAAATATAATGTAAAATATGATGATTTCTGTAGCCCCAAATGCTATAATTAAAGAAGTTTGGAGGGAGGCGAGAAGTGAGATGTATAGACGTTGGCGACTGAGTGGTTCCTGGTTGATGTGGTTCTGACTGGCTAGTATCATTAATGGTAGTAGTCAGCATGTTAATACTAGGAAGGGGGTTGATAGAGGATCTGTGGCTATATATGAGTTTGAGGTGGCCCATCCGGTTTCTGATGTTCATTTTAGTCATGATAGACTAGTTAAAGCAATTAAAAAACTGTGGGTCGTTGTAGTTGTTCATACAAGTTTTGCAGGAGTGAGCCAGATGGTTGGAAATAATATTATTGTTGGGATGAGTACTTTTAGCATTGTAGAAGATTAAGGTTTTGTAGGTGATCTGTCCCGTGGGTTCGGGTGGTAGCAACTAGCAGTGCAAGGCCGGTACTTGCCTCACAGGCAGAGAAAGCCAGTAGTAGTATTGGGGTTAATGAGAATCCTGTTGTTTCAAATTGGAGTGCCCATAAGGCTAGTGCAATGAATAGGGATAATATTATTCCTTCTAGACATAGGAGAGCAGAGAGAAGGTGTATTCGGTTGAATGTTAATCCTATTAGCCCTAGTGTAAATGCTGATGTAAAGCTAAAATGTACAGGTGTCATAAAAGAGTCATGGGGTTTAACCATGGTTTTTTGAGTCGAAATCAAAGGTCTTTTTTGGACTAACTCTTTATTCTGCTCATTCTAGACCTCCTTGGGCTCATTCATAAATTAGTCCTATGGTCAGTAGAATAAGAACTGTTGTAACTCAGAATAGGGTCTCGGTTGGATTTTGTAGTTGGTCTCCTCATGGGAGGGGGAGGAGGAGAGCAATTTCTAGATCAAATAGAAGGAACAAGATTGCCACTAGGAAGAACTGTAGTGAAAATGGGAGTCGGGCGGATCCCAGTGGGTCAAATCCACACTCATAGGGTGATAGTTTTTCTGTGTCTGGATCAATTTGAGGAAGTCAAAAAGAGATAAATGCTAGGACTGATGGTACAATTAATGTAATGATAATAATTGTTATGATTAGGTTCATTATCTTTACTTGGAATTTAACCAAGATTAAGTAATTGGAGGTCACTTGTATTGTGTTTATACTAAAAAGATTATGAGCCTCATCAGTAGATGGAGACGTAAAGGAAAAGTCAAACTACGTCAACAAAGTGTCAGTATCATGCTGCAGCTTCGAACCCAAAGTGATGTTCTGATGTAAAGTGATATTGTATTTGTCGTATAAGGCAAATGGCTAAGAAGGTTGACCCAATGATAACATGCAGTCCGTGAAACCCTGTGGCCACAAAGAATGTTGATCCATAGACTCCGTCTGCAATAGTAAATGGTGCCTCATAGTATTCTATTGCTTGTAGGGCTGTAAAATATAGTCCTAAAATAATTGTAAGGGCGAGTGACTGAATAGTTTGTTTTCGTTCCCCTTCTATAATGCTATGGTGGGTTCATGTTACGGTTACTCCGGATGCCAGTAGGACGGCTGTGTTTAGTAGTGGTACTTCAAATGGATCCAGGGTGACGAGTCCTGTGGGTGGTCAACACCCCCCTAGTTCTGGGGTGGGGGCTAGGCTTGAGTGATAAAAAGCTCAGAAAAACCCTAAGAAAAAGAATACTTCAGAGGTGATAAATAGAATTATGCCGTATCGAAGCCCCTTTTGCACTGGTGGGGTGTGGTGGCCTTGAAATGTCCCTTCTCGGATTACATCTCGTCATCATTGAATTATAGTAAGAATAAGTAGTATAAGTCCCAGGGTAATGAGTGTTATTGAGTTGAAGTGAAATCAGATAGCTAAGCCGGATGTTATAAGTAGAGCACCTATGGCTCCTGTTAGTGGTCATGGGCTTGGGTCAACTATGTGGTATGCGTGTGCTTGGTGGGCCATTAGATGTTTTCTTGAAGATACAGGCTTAGTAAGAGGACGAAGACGTAGGCTTGAATTATTGCTACTGCAACCTCTAGAAGTGTAAGAAGGACGAGAACTGTGGCGGTTAGAAATGCCACTGTTGGTATTATTGATGCTAGTACGAATACGGCTGTTGAGATAAGTTGAATTAGTAAATGACCTGCGGTTAAATTGGCTGTAAGTCGCACACCGAGGGCCAGTGGTCGAATAAATAGGCTAATTGTTTCGATAATTACTAACACAGGGATAAGGGGGGTCGGTGTTCCTTCTGGGAGAAGGTGTCCTAGGGAGGATGTCGGTTGGTTAAGTATCCCAATAATTACTGTGGCTAGCCATAATGGTACGGCGAATCCTATGTTTATTGATAGTTGTGTTGTTGGTGTGAAGGTGTATGGTAGGAGTCCGAGTAGATTAATTGAAATAAGGTATAGTGTTAGTGCAGTAAATAGTAGTGCCCACTTGTGTCCACCTATGTTTAAGGGTATTAGTAGTTGGCTAACAAATCGATTAATTAGTCAGGACTGAGTTGTAAAAAACCGGTTGTTGGTTCATCGTGGAAGTGAATTTGGGAAAAATAGTGGTACTAATAGGGCAATAAAGATTAGTGAAATTCCTATAAATTTAGAACTTGCAAATTGATCAAATAGGCTAATTATCATAGTCAGATTCAGTTAAGGTTTTGGTACTTTTTGGTTTCTAGTAAAATAAATTCGTTTGGTTGAATATGACCTAAAACTTTATTTGGGGTGAGTAGAAGAACAACTCATGAAAAAATTAAGATTGTAAATCACGGAAGGGGATTCAGTTGTGGCATTGTCACTAGAGGTGGTCGTTAGTCACCAAGGTTTGGCTTAAAAGGCCAATGCTTATTCGATTTTAGCTTTCTAGTGAGGCCTCTTCTAGTATTATCATAGGTCAGTGTTCAAAGGTTTTTAGTGGTACTGCTTCAACTACGATCGGCATGAAGCTGTGATTAGCCCCGCAAATTTCTGAACATTGCCCGTAAAATACACCGGGTCGTAGCACAATAAAGGCAGTCTGATTAAGTCGTCCTGGTACTGCGTCTATTTTAACCCCCAGTGATGGGACGGCTCAGGAGTGTAGAACATCTTCAGCAGATACTAAAACTCGAATGGGAGACTCTTGTGGGACTACTATTCGGTAGTCAGTCTCTAGTAATCGGAATTCACCTTGGGCTAGTTCTTGTGTGGGTACTATGTATGCATCAAACCCAAGATTTAAATAGTCTGTATATTCGTAGCTTCAGTATCATTGATGTCCTATGGCCTTTACTGTTACATGGGGGTCATTAATTTCATCTATGAGGTAGAGGATTCGGAGGGATGGGAGGGCAATTAAGATTAGGATGACAGCTGGTAGCATGGTCCATACGATTTCAATTTCTTGGGAGTCTAAAATAAATTTATTAGTTAAATTGGTTGATACTATTGCCAAAATAATGTAAAGCACTAGGGTGCTAATTAAAAATACAATTATTAAGGCATGATCGTGAAAGCTAAGAAGTTCCTCTATGACAGGTGATGCTGCGTCTTGAAATCCTAGTTGGGTCGGATGTGCCATGGTATAGAGATGTATGGGGGTTTAACCCATAACTTCATCTTGACAAGGTGGTGTAAGTTTTTTACTAACATCTCTAAGAAGGTGGCAGAGCGGTTATGCAGCTGGCTTGAAACCGGCACATGGGGGTTCAATTCCTTCCCTTCTCGTTAATTAGGTTGAGTTAAAACAAATGCTGGTTCTTCAAATGTGTGGTATGGGGGGGGGCAGCCATGAAGTCACTCTACATTAGTTGAGGCTAGTTCAACAGATAGAACCTCTCGTTTAGCAGCGAAAGCCTCTCAAATAATAAAGAGGAATATAATCACTGCTACTAAAGAGATTAGTGATCCGATAGAAGACACTGTGTTCCACAGGGCATAGGCGTCTGGGTAGTCGGAATATCGTCGAGGCATGCCTGCTAGTCCGAGAAAGTGTTGTGGGAAAAATGTTAGATTAACACCAATAAACATTACCCCGAAGTGGATTTTTGTTCACGTGCTGTTTAGCGTGTATCCTGTAAATAGGGGAAATCAGTGGACGAAGCCTGCTATAATAGCAAATACGGCGCCCATAGAGAGAACATAATGAAAATGTGCAACGACGTAGTAAGTGTCGTGGAGTACAATATCTAGGGAAGAGTTGGCTAAAATGATTCCTGTTAACCCACCCACTGTGAACAAGAAGATAAACCCCAGTGCTCATAATATTGGCGTTTCTCATTTAATAGAGCCTCCGTGAAGTGTTGCTAGTCAGCTAAATACTTTTACCCCCGTTGGAATGGCAATGATCATTGTTGCGGATGTAAAATATGCGCGGGTGTCTACGTCTATCCCCACTGTGAACATGTGGTGAGCTCATACGATAAACCCTAAAAGGCCGATAGCCATCATGGCTCACACTATGCCCATGTATCCGAAGGGTTCTTTTTTACCTGCATAATAAGCTACAACGTGGGAGATGATTCCAAATCCAGGTAAAATAAGAATGTAAACCTCTGGGTGGCCAAAGAATCAGAATAGGTGTTGGTATAGAATTGGGTCTCCTCCCCCTGCTGGATCGAAGAATGTGGTGTTTAAATTTCGATCTGTTAAAAGTATAGTAATTCCGGCGGCTAAAACTGGGAGTGACAAAAGTAAAAGAACAGCAGTAACTAGCACAGCTCACACAAATAGCGGGGTTTGGTATTGAGTAATGGCTGGGGGTTTTATATTGATGATTGTTGTAATAAAATTAATGGCCCCCAAGATTGATGAAACACCTGCCAAGTGGAGTGAAAAAATTGTTAGGTCTACTGATGCCCCTGCGTGAGCAAGGTTGCCTGCAAGTGGCGGATAAACTGTTCATCCTGTTCCAGCGCCTGCTTCAACACCTGAAGAGGCCAATAACAATAGAAATGACGGAGGAAGGAGTCAGAAACTTATGTTATTCATTCGTGGAAATGCCATATCTGGTGCCCCGATTATTAATGGAACAAGTCAGTTTCCAAATCCCCCAATCAGTATTGGCATAACTATAAAGAAAATCATTACAAAAGCATGGGCGGTCACGATTACATTATAAATCTGGTCGTCCCCCAGAAGTGATCCAGGTTGGTTTAATTCGGCGCGAATAAGAAGACTAAGGGCAGTTCCAACTATTCCTGCTCAGGCACCAAATACGAGATATAGGGTGCCAATATCTTTGTGGTTAGTAGAGAAGAATCAACGGGTGATTATCACAGGTAGGGTGGCCGAGTGTTAGGCGGCGGTTTGTAGCATCGTGTACAGAGGTTTAACTCCTCTCTCTATCAGGGCTCGTGGTGTCAACACGTTAAATTGCAAATTTAAAGTCGTAGATTATAAGTCTTCCGGGGCTTTCCCGCCTTAGTGGGTTTAAGGCGGGGAAAGTAGGTGGATGCTCGTTGGTTTGAGCGCTTAACTGTTAATTAAGAATTTGTAGGATCGAGGCCTTCCCACCTAGAGGGGCCTTAGTTTAATTAAAATATTTGATTTGCAATTATAAGATGCAGAGTAATGTCTGTAGGTCCTATTCAAGGGCTAGAAGGGTTTAACTTCTGCTTAGAGCTTTGAAGGCTCTTGGTCTTATTTATCCTAAGCCCTTAGATGGTTAAGGCTATGATGAATGGTGTTAGTGGTAGAGGTCCTAAGGTGATTGTAATTATTATGGTCAGTGGGAGTAGGTTTTGGGTTGTTTTGGTCCGCCAGGGGGTGATTGCGTTATTTGTGTTTGGATTAATGGTAAGTGTTGTAGTGTAACATAGTCGTAGATAAAAGTATAGACTGATTAGGGCGGTTAGGATCATAATTGTGGCTGTAAGAGGGAGACTTTGTTTTGTTAGCTCTTGAATGATTAGCCACTTCGGGATAAACCCTGTTATTGGTGGGAGACCTCCCAGTGATAATAGAACCAGTGGGGTAATTGCTGTTAGTGTTGGGTTTTTAGATCAGGTTGTTGAGAGTGTATTGATTTTTGTTGTGTTTAGTGTTTTTAGGGCTAGGAATGCTGCGGATGTTATAATGATGTAGGTCATTAGGGCAATGAGGGTGATGTTTGGGGTGTATTGGATAATAATAATTATCCACCCCATGTGAGCAATTGATGAGTAGGCTAGGATTTTTCGCAGTTGGGTTTGATTTAAACCCCCCCATCCTCCTAGTAGTGTAGATAAAAGTCCTAAAATTGTAACAAGTGTTGGGTTGGTGTTTTGAGATACTTGAATAATTAGTGAGAACGGGGCTAGTTTTTGTCAAGTGGAAAGAATTAGTCCTGTGGTTAAGTTGAGTCCTTGTAAAACTTCTGGTAGTCAGAAGTGTGCTGGTGCTAGTCCAATTTTCAGTGCTAATGCCATTATAATTACTATGTTGGTGATTGGGTTTGAAATGTTGTTGATATTTCATTCCCCTATTAGTCAAGCATTTGTTGTGCTTGCAAATAGGATTATTGCTGCTGCGGTGGCTTGGATAAGAAAGTATTTTGTGGTTGCCTCTACTGCGCGTGGGTGATGTTGTTGGGCTATTAGTGGGGTGATTGCCAGGGTGTTGATTTCTAGACCTATTCAGGCTAATATTCAGTGTGAGCTGGCAAATGTTATGGTGGTGCCTAGTCCCAGGCTAAATAAGATAATTACTAATACGTAGGGATTCATTGATGGGGGAAGGATTTTAACCATCGTGTTCGGGGTATGGGCCCGAAAGCTTTTTTAGCTGACTATCTTAGAAGGTGGTGTATAGGAAGCACTGAGAGTTTTGATCTCTTTAGTATAGGTTCAAGTCCTTTCTTTCTAAGAACTGAGGGGGATTTAACCCCTGTAGTTCACTCTATCAAAGTGGTCCTTTAGCATTCGGGCACAGTTCTTAGGTTATGTTTGTGGTGGTAGACTTGCTAATGCGATTGGTAGGGCTGTGTGTCACAATACGAATGCTAGTGTGATGGGGAGAAAGTTTTTTCAAATTAGGTGCATTAGTCGGTCATATCGAAATCGTGGGTATGATGCTCGCACCCATAGGAATAATCCAGCTAATAATGCGGCTTTGGTTATGGTGTAAATTGTTGATAGTTCGGGGGCGTTGGGTCGATAGGATGTCCCTAGGAATAAAATTGCTGATAGGGTGTTTATTAGTAGAATGTTGGCGTATTCAGCTAAAAAGAATAATGCAAACGGGCCCCCTGCGTACTCTACGTTAAATCCTGACACTAATTCTGATTCTCCCTCCGTGAGATCAAATGGTGCCCGATTAGTTTCGGCCAGAGTGGAAATATACCATATTATGGCCAATGGTCACGCTGGAATAAGTAGTCATATTTTTTCTTGTGATGTGCTTAGGGTTTGTAGTGAATAGCCCCCTGAGAAGATTATAATGGATAAAATAATTAGTCCTAGGCTAACCTCATATGAAATTGTTTGGGCCACAGCTCGTAAGGCTCCAACTAGCGCATATTTTGAGTTTGATGCCCAGCCAGACCCCAAGATTGAGTATACCGCTAGGCTTGATAGTGCTAAAATGAATAGTATTCCTAAGTTTAGATTCGTTATTGGGTGGGGGAGTGGTATTGGCGCCAATATTATGGCTAGGGTTAATGCAAGAATTGGTGAGGTTATAAATATTAGGGGGGATGATGATGATGGGCGAATTGGTTCTTTAATAAATAGTTTAATACCGTCGGCGATTGGTTGGATTGTGCCATATGGTCCTACTACATTGGGTCCTTTTCGAAATTGTATGTATCCTAATACTTTTCGTTCGAGTAAGGTTAAGAAAGCCACTGCCAGAAGGACAAATACAATGTAAATTAGAGGGTTTACTAGTTGATTCATTAGGGTGTTAGTCATTAGTTAGAGAGAGGATTTGAACCTCTGATTAAAGGGCTTAGGCCTTTTGCAATTACCAGACTCTGCCACCCTAACAACTCCTTATTTGGGAGGTTTTGTGCCCCTTCGTCTTAATTTATTTTAATTCATTGGTTTAGGGTGGGGCACTCTTTAGGGTGGGCCCCCTTTCTTCGGTCCTTTCGTACTAGGAAAAGTAGCTTTACAGATAGAAACTGACCTGGATTGCTCCGGTCTGAACTCAGATCACGTAGGACTTTAATCGTTGAACAAACGAACCCTTAATAGCGGCTGCACCATTAGGATGTCCTGATCCAACATCGAGGTCGTAAACCCTCTCGTTGATATGGGCTCTTGGAGAGGATTGCGCTGTTATCCCTTGGGTAACTTGGTTCGTTGGTCGGCTCGTGGCCGGATCGTGTTTGGTCAGATGTTCTGTTGCTTAAAGGTGTCTCTTTTGGCTTTGGATTTAAATCTATCCTCTTGGAGGTTATTTTTTACTCCGTGGTCGCCCCAACCGAAGGCAGAGTCTCATATCATTAAGTTTTAATGTTTATAAATTTGTTTAACATGAGTGAGTCTTTTGCCTTAAGCTCCAAAGGGTCTTCTCGTCTTGTAGTATTATACCCGCCTCTGCACGGATAGGTCAATTTCACTGACTGGAAAAGGGAGACAGCTAAGCTTTCGTCTAACCATTCATACATGTCCCTATTTAGAGAACTAGTGATTGCGCTACCTTTGCACGGTTAAGATACCGCGGCCGTTGAACTTATAGTCACTGGGCAGGCTGGACCTCCTATTTTTGAGTTTCAGAAGGCGATGTTTTTGGTAAACAGGCGGAGCTTGGGTTTGCCGAGTTCCTTTCTTTTCTTTTCGTCTTTCTTTTATGCACTCCAGTGTAGGGATAACGATGTTCAGTTGTGGGGTTTTCCTGGTTGTTTTGTTTTTCATATTGCCCTCTTTGTCTGGGTTCGTTAAATATCAGTGGTAGGTCCGGTCTGATTTACACTTGTGCTTGGAGAAGGTCAAGTTCTTCTTGTTACTCATTTTAGCATAATCTCTTCCATGGGCGCATGGAGCGGCCTAGTATCAAAGGGGAAGTAAGACTGTTTGTCGGTATAATAAATTTTTATTTGTTTGAGCTTTGACGCTATCTACTTAGTTGGCTGCTTTTAGGCCCACTGGAACAATATATTTTGAATATTATGATCTTTATTCACCTTTTAAGGTTGTGTCCTTTGTTTTAGGGGCTGTACCTCCTTAAACTAACTCCCATATTTAGCTTATATCTTTTATTTTGTATTTTTGATTTGAGTTTTATGGGGCTGAACTTATATTCATTTTCTAGGCAACCAGCTATAACCAAGTTCGATAGGTCTTTCACTTCTACCCGGAGCTCTTTCCACTCTTTTGCCACAGAGACGGGTTCGCCCTACTTCTATATAGGCTGTCTCGGGGTAGCTCACTTGGTTTCGGGGTCTCAAACTAAAGTTCTCTTTGCTTGGAAAGACTTGCTAAATCATGATGCAAAAGGTACAAGATTTAGTCTTTGGTTTTTGTGGCTTTTATGGGTTATTTCATTTCTTTTTCAACGTTCCCTTGCGGTACTATCTCTATTGCTTTGGGTGGGCCTTTTTTGTCTCCCATACTGAGGTGTAGAATGGTTTAGTTGATTATTTAAGGGTTAAATTTTTTATTTATGGTGTAGAGTTATGTTAATTATTAAGCTAGTTGTTTGGCTCAGAGTGAACCGATTTGCACGGATATCTTCACGGTGTAAGGGAGATGCTATACTGTTTAGCTGCACTCTGGGTTTGTCCAAGTGCACCTTCCGGTACACTTACCTTGTTACGACTTGCCTCCTCTTGTCGGTGCTTTTTGATTAAGTAAGTTTTTACCATTGACTGGGGAGAGTGACGGGCGGTGTGTACGCGCCTCAGGGCCGAGTTCAAAAGGACACTCTATTTCCTTCTTACTACTAAATCCTCCTTTAATCAATATTTCATATTGCATCTTCGTAATATTCTGTTGTAGAAAATGTAGCCCATTTCTTTCCACTTCGTTCGCTGCACCTCGACCTGACGTTTTGAGTAGTACTCTTTTTGCTTACTTTTTCTCCTTCACAGGGTAAGCTGACGACGGTGGTATATAGACTGGGTTGGCTAGAAGTGGTGAGGTTTAACGAGGATTATCGGTTATAGAACAGGCTCCTCTAGGGGGGTCTAAGGCACCGTCAGGTCCTTTGGGTTTTAAGCTGTTGCTCGTAATATTTGGGCGGACATTGGTGTGTATTTATGTCTTAGTTTATGGCTGAGCATAGTGGGGTATCTAATCCCAGTTTGTTTCTCAGCTTTCGTGGGATCAGGTGTTTTTATTAAAGCAACTTTCGTGTCTGGTTTTCGGGCACCTGGAAGCGTATAACAGCCAAAGGGTCATTCGGCTTTATTTTTATTCCCCTAACCACGCTTTACGCCGTATATTGTCAACTAGGGCTATTCGTCTAACCGCGGTTGCTGGCACGAATTTTACCGGCCCTCTTAACCTCAGCTAAGTCGGGTTTTCACCCATGGCTTAATGTTTATCACTGCTGAGTTCCCTTGGGGGTGTGGCATGCTAGGCGTCTTGGGCTAATTATTTGTTCCTGATACCTACTCCTGTTCCACTGGTTAGGGGTGAGGGCTTATTCACAGGGTTGCGGAGACTTGCATGTGTAATTTGGGTTAGGGCTGACATAAAGGTTGGGACCACGTCTTTGTGCATGCGGGGATTTTTAGGACCCATCTTAGCATTTTCAGTGCTATGCTTTGTTTTAAGCTAC